TTATTCTCGTCCAATTAATCAAGTCTTCAAAAGATCTATCATATTTTGATGGAGTAAATGATTTGATCAATGAATATTCGATTCGTTTTTCAACTTAGAATTGAATCACAACAATTATAGCTTTATTTTATTCTTCATCCTTTACTGTAGTTTCGATGGAGGGATTCCTTTATTAACACAACGAAACCAACTCCATTTTTTAGAACAGCTTCCATTGAGTCTCTGCACCTATCCGATTCTTTTTTATTATCGCTTTCTGAATCCTTGTTTGTTTTCAGAAAACCGGATTTGGCTCAGGATTGCCCATTTTTTTTAATTCCAGGGTTTCTCTGAATTTGAAAGTTATCACTTGGTAGGTTTCCATACCAAGGCTCAATCCAATTAAGTCCGTAGCGTCTACCAATTTCGCCATATCCCCCCTTTGTGATTCGGATCTGATTAGAATACCGTACGATACCGTTTTCCCTTTTCTTTCATTTATATTATGCTGGAACTTTTGAATGCATTAGATAGCTCGATAGCGGTTCGCATATTGAGAACAAACCCCTTCCTTCTATTTGGTTTTCTTGTCTATCTTCTTTCATCTCTCTTGGAACCTCCTATTTGGTTCAATAAGAAAAGATTCTATTATATCTGCATCCATAATTCAATATAGATGGATACATACCCCATATATATAGTATATTTAATACCATCTTATCCATTATATTATATATAATTCTAGTATTTTATATAAGATAGTATTATTACACCTATATTCTATTTAACCATATATTTTCCTATTTATTTATATCATTTTTAGCGTGTAATTTTGAATACTTGAACGGTCGATTCTTTTGTTTTCGTATTAGTTTTTATCTTTATTATTATGTCTTATGTATTAATATTCTATTACATTCTATTATTCTATATATAGAATAATATAGAATATAGAATAATATAGAATAATAGAAATATAGAATTCTATTAAGATAAGAAGATTTTCATTTAATTAGTTTTCATTTAATTAGTAGGTTATAGTAATTTAATTACTAAATTAAATTTATCAGATTCGATTTAAAATTCTAACTAAATATATATAAATATAAAATAGAAAATTCAAAAAATATTATTTCTAAAAAATTATTACTAAACAATATAGAACTAACAAAATAGAATTCGATTAGGAAAATCAAATAGTAAACAAAAAATTTCAAATCTCATTTGAATTAAAAAAAACTTACTAGCTAATTAAAATATGATAAATCGATCAAAATTATATATTGCTATATTAATATATAGATAATATAACGATTAATTAGATTAATTGTTATATTAGAAGATTTAAGAACGAAGAGGTAATAGATAAAATCCCAGTAGTTTACTAAAATCCTATGGGTGTACAATTTATATTATGCGAGCCCGCTTAGCTCAGAGGTTAGAGCATCGCATTTGTAATGCGATGGTCATCGGTTCGACTCCGATAGCTGGCTTTTCTACATATGTTTGATTTTTCTTTTTTACATTTTTCTTTTTTCGATAATTGGTAATGTAAAATCAAAGAAATTGAAAAGTTTTCTTCCCCTTTTCCAAAAAGGCACTAATCTATTAGCTCATAAGGACTTCCAATTAGAAAAAAAATGGAGGAGTTCGATCTATGTAGACCAAATCAATCAAGAAAAGAACCCTTATTTTTTTTTCTATTTTCTTATTTAATACATTTTCTATTAATCTATTTGTTTTCTATTAATATATTTTGCTATTTGTTTTCTATTAATATATTTTGGAAATAAATTTTTTATTATATAAAATATTATATATTATATATATAATTATATATAATATTAAGTTTAAGGTTAAGGCTGTGATATTGATACAATTCATCCAATTATTCTTTCGAATGATTCTTTAATTATTCTTTGTAGTACAATACTTCAATTTGTAGTACAATACTTCAATAAATTTCGATTCATTTTATTCTATTTAGATTTTCTTTTTTATTTTTCTACTATATTATCAATTATCATTTAGTTTAGTTTAATTTTAAATTGAGTTTTAGGTTTATGAAATTTCCTAAGGAGTCTTTATGTCGCGTTACAGAGGTCCTCGTTTCAAAAAAATACGTCGTCTGGGGGCTTTACCGGGACTAACTAGTAAAAAGCCTCGAGCTGGAAGCGATCTTCGAAACCAATTACGTCCCAATAAAAAATCTCAATATCGTATTCGTTTAGAAGAAAAACAAAAATTGCGCTTTCATTATGGTCTTACAGAAGAACAATTACTTAAATATGTCCGTATCGCCGGAAAAGCAAAAGGGTCAACAGGTCAGGTTTTACTACAATTACTTGAAATGCGGTTGGATAACATCCTTTTTCGATTAGGTATGGCTTCGACTATTCCTCAAGCCCGCCAATTGGTTAATCATAGACATATTTTCGTTAATGGTCGTATGGTAGATATACCAAGTTATCGCTGCAAACCCCGAGATATTATTACAGTAAGAGATGAACAAAAAAAATCTAAGTCTATGGTTCAAAATTATCTTGATTCATCCGCCCGTGAGGAATTGCCAAAACATTTGACTCTTGACCCATTCCAATCTAAAGGATCGGTCAATCAAATAATAGATAGTAAATGGGTCGGTTTGAAAATAAATGAATTGTTAGTTGTAGAATATTATTCTCGTCAGACTTAAACCTAACTAAACGAACTAGGGGGATTTTTATTCCTTGTCCATTCTTTCCAGTATTTTCTAGTATTTTCCATACCACAGAAATTTGGATTAGGACTCGAGAATCCATATCAAAGAAAGGCCTAACTGTTGGTGTTGAAATAATAGCGTCCATTGTTATTTGATTTGATATATTTCGGTCGATAACATTGGTGAATTGAGTGAAGGATACGGAAAGAGAGGGATTCGAACCCTCGGTAAACAAAAGCCTACATAGCAGTTCCAATGCTACGCCTTGAACCACTCGGCCATCTCTCCTACATAATGATTATGGTTTAGAAACCGAGTGAATAGTGATTCATTCATATTAGATTTTTAAATAGGTGCGTACACTCTATTTTAACTATAAAAAGAGAAGAACTTTGCCAAACCTTTATTTGAGGTTGAGGGATAAAGAATTTTTTTTGTGAAAAACTGTTCAAAACAATAAATAAGGGTATCTATTCATGTTTACGAAGACAGCATTCCCGACTTTATTTTCGAATATTTCTATCGGATTAAATCAATGAATTGGAAATGACTTCATTGATTGATCTATTTTTTTAGACTATGTTTAATGGCTACCTTTAGATCATGATTCCATTTAGTTTAAACTCTTATTCTATTTTCATAAAAATTCGAAAATTCCTTTCTAATTTTAGATCTTTCAACAAGAACCCTTTAACCCCATAGATTTATTCCAAATTCATGAAAGGCCCCAGAAATTTTTCGATTTCATTGTCTACCGTATACCCCTTATACACAACATAAAACGGGCGGTTATTCTATCCAATTTCATTTGGATAAAATCTTCCAATATTTCTTAGTTTTTATTGATTCCTGTCAAAAAAGAAACAATTTGAGTATGAGTAGACGTTTCATTTTAATGAGTCTGTTTTTATGTTATTTCGTACTGTAAAATCAAATTCCTTTGTTTGTGGGATTTTTTATTTTCTCATGAAAAGTAATTAAAAGAAATTATAGATAGAATGACTTTCTGCCTATGTCTAGATCTCGAATAAATGGAAATTTTATTGATAAGACCTTTTCAATTGTAGCCAATATCTTATTACGAATAATTCCGACAACTTCGGGCGAGAAAGAGGCATTCGCCTATTATCGAGATGGTGCGATTTGATTATTATTATTTTTTTTATTATTATTTTATAATTGAATTTAGTTATTTATTTTCTTTCTATCTTTTATTTTTTACCGCTCTTAGTAGAAAGACAGATTAATATTCTATTATTGGGGATAGAAAGAAAAAAATTAGTGAAATAAATCTACGCTTGTTGAAGGTGACGTTTGTAAATAAAACAAGCCCTTCTGTCGTGTATCCCCGATTAATGCAGCCTCAAATGCTTCAATTTTCGATTCTAGAGTATTGAGCGAAAGGTTACACCTATGGGTTAAGTCAAACCTACTCCACTAATACCAATAGGGGGCATAGAGGAAGAGGCACTACTGCTCGGAATCAACAACACGAAAACTTTGTTATAAATTCGCCCTTTTCCTTATTAGGATCGGGGCTAACAAGAATGGTTGGGACAACAAACATCCATCTCGTTCGTGTTTTGGATACCCGTATAACCATCGAAGACTGTTGATGTGACGAATTCCTGAAAATTAAGAGGCGTTTAAGACAAAGAAATTGCTGGAGTCACCCCCCTTTTTTTTATCTAGTACCAACATACTTGATGTTAAGGAAAGATATTTTATAAGAAGGTTGGCTAGAGATTTTTTGTAAAAACACCAGCCCCACTCGGTTTATAATGAGAATATTTCCATTTTTTTTTTGATTCCATGGACTATTCTCATTATGTACATAAAGGAGGAGCCGTATGAGATGAAAATCTCATGTACGGTTCTGAAACGGAGATTCGTTGAATCGAATGACGACCGTAACGGATGTCCGCTCAATCCGAAGGAAATTATGCAGAAGCTTTACAAAATTATTATGAAGCTATGCGATTAGAAATTGATCCCTATGATCGAAGTTATATACTCTATAACATAGGCCTTATCCACACAAGAAACGGAGAACATACAAAAGCTTTGGAATATTATTTTCGTGCACTAGAGCGGAACCCGTTCTTACCACAAGCTTTGAATAATATGGCCGTGATCTGTCATTACGTGCGACTATCTCCACTATAGAAATAAAAAGGGAAAAGAAAACAAGAGCAAATCTGTTAATAAATACTATAAAAATAGGCTTTCTACATATGTATCGTTTAAAACAATGATTTTTATCAGCTGTAGCAAAGAAATAAACTTCATAGAATTTGAAAAATGAATTTGAAGAAATAGG